GCTATAAATGTTTGATTTTTTAGCATTGAGAAATTCTTAAAATTTTTAGTAGAAGTTTTTAGGCTAAAATTTGGGATAATTTGTGAAATTTATTAATGCAATATGCATGTATATATATATAATGCGCATGGCTAATTCACATCTCAACTTGTTAGCTGGCACGTTCTCGAGCCTTCCTTGGTTTCGGGGTTTGACAAGGATAACAGGATTCGCTGAGCGAAGGGGGGTAGGGGGGTTTGTCGCGCAGAAACCAAAAGGGGGGCAGATATATAAGGGTAAGTTGAAGAAGTGAAATATATGTTATGCACTTGAGATATTAATATGTAATTCTTGAGTTATGTCATTCAATAATTAACCTAATTTAACTCGTGCAAGGAATAACTCCACCTTAATATATTATTTGTGCCTGCACTGTGAGATGCAAAGTGAAAGGAAACCTAAAAAGAGAACCCTATGCATATAAAAGAATGCCCGGCATGTTGGGTAACGAGGAGTATGTAATTACACCAGTAATCATATGCAAGTTTAGTAATATATATGGGAGATAATAAATTTAAGTACCTGAGATGTAGAACCAGATACCAGGAATAATTCATAATATACCACCCCCAAGTTAAGTGTCCCTGATTCTATCATTAACCGTATGCAATTATTTCAACCAGTTGGTGGTCTCTTACTACATTAATTATTTTAAGATAAATCTTAGTTGAGTAATTCAAGGAAAAATTTGAGTGCCATATTTAGGGGATAAATCTATTTCTCGGGTTAAAATAAATTATTTCTGAGTTTTAATAATTTGGTTTATGAATTTCTTAGACGTTAGTACCTGCTTTGGGGTTAAAATAAATGAATGGTGATAATACATATATATGTACTATTACATTATGTAATATTATGCATAATATGTACTAGTACATACATGCTACTATCAGAAGATAGTTTAATTTAGAATTCTGGCTTTGGGAGCCAGGGGTGGGAGTTAAAATCTCCTTTTTCTGGGCGCTAGGGAGGAATTTAACCTCCGATCTTCGGATTACAAGACCGATGCTTTAAGACTAAGCTACTAGGGCAAGCTCATTTTAATGCTTTATTTTCTACTCATCCTGCCAGTGGGACGAGTACAAGGAAAAGTGCGAAGTATAGAATTGATGCTACTTGGCCAATGATGACATATGGGTGTTCTACGGGCATGCCTCCAATTCATGTTAGAATTAGCATATCTGCTACAAGTGTTCAGAATAAAAATTGGGTGATTGGGCGGAATGTTAGTCCTCGTTGTTTTGAGGTGTGTAGGATTGGGACTACTATTAGGATTAGGATGGAGAATAGTAAGGCTAAAACACCTCCTAGTTTGTTCGGGATAGATCGTAGAATGGCGTAAGCAAATAAGAAATATCACTCTGGCTTAATGTGTGGTGGGGTTACTATTGGGTTGGCCGGTGTGAAATTGTCTGGGTCCCCTAGGAGATTCGGGGAGAATAGTGCTAGTGATGTTAAGGCTAGCAGTATAATTACGAATCCGAGAAGGTCTTTATATGAAAAATAGGGGTGGAAGGAGATTTTATCTGCGTCGGAGTTTAGGCCGGCGGGGTTGTTCGATCCTGTTTCGTGTAAAAATAGGAGGTGCAGAATAGTTGCGGCGGCGACTACAAATGGTAGTAAGAAGTGGAATGCGAAGAATCGTGTTAGTGTTGCGTTGTCGACTGAGAATCCACCTCAAATTCATTGTACAAGGGTGTCCCCTATATAAGGCACTGCTGATAATAGATTTGTAATTACTGTTGCCCCTCAAAATGATATTTGGCCTCACGGAAGCACGTAGCCGACAAAGGCGGTTATTATAACTAGCAGGAGTAGGACTACACCAATATTTCAGGTTTCTTTGTAGAGGTAGGATCCGTAGTATAGGCCACGGGCGACGTGTATGTAAATACAGATGAAAAAGAATGATGCTCCGTTAGCATGGAGATTGCGAATAAGCCAACCGTAGTTTACGTCCCGACAGATGTGGGCTACTGATGAGAATGCTGTTGAGATGTCTGAGGTGTAGTGCATGGCTAGGAATAGCCCTGTTAGAATTTGTGTAATTAAACATAGTCCTAGAAGGGACCCAAAGTTTCATCATACTGAAATGTTAGATGGCGTTGGTAGGTCGACTAGCGCATCATTAGCGATTTTTATTAGGGGGTGAGTTTTTCGTAGGCTTGCCATTAGTTCTTGTAGTTGAACTACAACGGTGGTTCTTCAAGTCATTGGTCTCGGTTAAAGTCCGAGCAAGAATTATGACTTATTTTATGTTTTTATTGTTGGTAGCTTTAATTGTGGGTCTAATTGCCGTTGCTTCTAATCCCACCCCGTATTTTGCTGCTTTAGGTTTGGTGGTGGCAGCGGGGGTTGGGTGTGGGATTTTAGTTGGTTCTGGGGGGTCTTTTTTGTCTTTAGTTCTTTTTTTAATTTATTTGGGGGGCATACTTGTAGTATTTGCTTATTCGGCAGCTTTAGCTGCTGAACCTTTTCCAGAGGCTTGGGGGAGTCGTTCTGTTGCTGGTTATGTGTTAATTTATTTATTAGGCGTTGTTTTGATGGCGGGGGTGTTTTGAGGGGGGTGATATGAGGGCTCTTGGGTAATAATTGATGGGTTAAAGGAGTTTTCTATGTTGCGGGGGGATGTTGGGGGTGTGGCTGTTATATATTCTTTTGGGGGGGCGATGTTAGTTATTTGTGCCTGAGTTTTGCTTTTGACATTGCTTGTTGTGTTGGAGTTAACTCGTGGGTTGAGTCGTGGAACTCTTCGTGCAGTTTAGATAATTACTAAGAGAATGGCTAGGATTATTGTTAGAAGGAAAATAGTTAGGTATGTTTTGATTATTCCTCGCTGAATGTCGCTTATAATTTTTGACATTATTATTTGGGTTAAGGTCAATCCTTTTGGCCCGGATATTTCAAATCATGTTTGGTCGAGTTTATTGGCGACTGATTGGCCTAGTTTGAGATTAAGTTTTGGGAATATTCGGTGAACTAGTGCGGGGAAAAATCCTAGTATGTTTGAGAAGTTGTGTGAAGATATTGTAGGGGTAATTTTAACTTGTTTGTTAGTTAGATTTGCAAGTTCTATGGCTACTAGCAGTCCGATAATGGTGACTACAAGGGCTGCCATTTTTAGGGATAGGGGTATTGTTATAATAGGTGTTTTTGAGGGCAGGAAGTTGGAGGTGATAATAAGTCCTGCAACAATACTTCCTCAGGCGAGTCGTTTGATTGGGTTAATTACTAGTGGGTTGTTTTCATTAATAGGGGATAGTGGAAGAAATCGAGGGGATCCCATGGTAACAAAGAAAATGACTCGAAAGCTGTAGACTGCGGTAAATGACGTTGCAATAAGTGTAAGGACGAGGGCTCAGGCGTTAAGGTATGAGGTGTTTAGGGCTTCAATGATGGCATCTTTTGAGAAGAAGCCTGCAAGGAATGGAGTTCCTGTTAGTGCCAGGCTTCCAATTGTGAGGTAGGTTGAGGTAGCTGGTATTAGCTTGTGAAGGCCTCCTATTTTGCGGATGTCCTGTTCATCATTAAGGCTGTGAATAATTGATCCTGAGCACAGGAATAATATGGCCTTGAAGAAAGCGTGGGTACAAATGTGAAGGAATGCCAGTTGCGGCTGGTTTAGGCCAATTGTAACTATTATTAGGCCTAGTTGGCTGGATGTTGAGAAAGCTACAATTTTTTTAATATCATTTTGGGTGAGGGCACAGGTGGCTGTAAATAGTGTGGTTAGGGCACCTAAGCATAAGCATATTGTTAATGCAGTTTGGTTATTTTCTATAAGGGGGTGGAGGCGGATTAGTAGGAAGATTCCAGCTACGACTATGGTGCTGGAGTGGAGTAGGGCAGATACTGGTGTAGGGCCCTCCATGGCTGAAGGGAGTCATGGGTGTAGGCCAAATTGGGCCGATTTTCCTGTTGCTGCTAGGATGAGTCCTATTAGTGGAATCGTTATGTCAAAGTTCTTTGACAGAAGGAATATCTGCTGAATCTCCCAGGAGTTGAAGTTTATTGCAAACCATGCTATACTTAAGATTAGTCCGATATCCCCGACCCGGTTATAAATCACCGCTTGTAGAGCTGCTGTATTAGCGTCTGCTCGTCCATATCACCACCCAATTAGTAGGAATGATATAATTCCAACTCCTTCCCAGCCAATAAACAGCTGAAACATGTTGTTAGCAGTGACTAGGGTAATTATTGCTACTAAGAATAGTAGTAAGTATTTAAAAAATCGATTCATATTGGGGTCTGAGTGTATGTATCATAGCGCAAACTCTAGAATAGATCAGGTGACATAAAGAGCGATGGGTGTAAAAATAAGGGAGTAGTGATCAAATTTAAAGCTAATGTTTGTGTCGAAGATGTGTGTGTTTATTCAGTGTCAGTTTGTAGTAACGCTTTCTAGTCCTTGGTCCAGGAAGATTATTAGGGGTAGTAGGCTGATGAAGAATGCGGTGCTGACAGCGGTTTTTACATGTGTGCTTGCTCAGTCTGTTTTACGCGGTTGAGGGCTTAGTGTTGTTAGTAGTGGGATAATAAGGACTGTGATAACTAAAATAAGTGAGGAGGATATAATTAGTGTCGTTAAGTTCATAGCTTCCACTTGGATTTGCACCAAGAGTTTTTGGTTCCTAAGACCAACGGATGAGCTGTTATCCTTCAGAAGCATGAGGAAGCCGCGGATTTTAACCGCGGTGCATAAGGATTAGCAGTACTTATTGATTTCTGTCCTTCCTTGGTGAGTAAGGGGATTTTAACTCCTGTCTTTAGAATCACAATCTAATATTTTAGTTAAACTATACTTACTAGTAGCATCAACCTCACATTAGTTCTGGTTTTGCAATAAGAAGGATTACGGGGATTAGGTGAAGGGCTATTAGTAAATGTTCTCGGGTGTGGAAGGGCTGTAGTTTTATAATGTGGCTTGGTGTTGGGCCTCGTTGGGACATTAGGAATATGTAGAGTGAGTAGCCTGCTGTAATTAGGGTGCCTGCTCCTGTTAGTGCGATAGTTCATGGGGATCAGTTGAATAGGGTTGTAATAATTATTAATTCTCCTATTAGGTTAGGTAGAGGGGGAAGTGCCAGGTTAGCTAGGTTGGCAATGAATCATCAAACTGCTGTTAAGGGGAAGATTAATTGTAATCCCCGGGCTAAGATTATAGTCCGGCTGTGGGTTCGTTCATAGGCTGTATTAGCTAAACAGAATAGTATTGAGGATACTAGACCGTGGGCGATTATTAGAATAATTGCCCCTGAGAATCCTCATGGGGTTTGGATTAAAATACCCCCTGCTACAAGTCCCATATGGCTAACGGATGAGTAGGCAATTAGTGATTTTAGATCCGTTTGTCGTAAGCAAATAGACCCTGTTATGATAATTCCTCATAGTGCTAGGATAATAAATGGGTAGATTAATTCTTTTGAAAGAGGGTCTAGCATAATTATTATTCGTATTATCCCGTACCCCCCTAGTTTTAATAGCACTGCTGCTAGTACTATTGATCCTGCAACGGGGGCTTCTACGTGTGCTTTGGGAAGTCACAGGTGGACGCCGTATAGTGGTATTTTTACTAGGAATGCAATAAGACAGCCGGCCCATCAAATTTTATGGCCTCAGGAGTCTAGTAAAAGTGGTTGAGAGTATTGAATTACAAGTATGGATAGGGTCCCCGTGGATTGCTGAAGTAGAAGTAGTGCGACTAAGAGGGGCAGGGAGCCTGCAAGTGTATAAAATAAAAAATAAGTTCCTGCGTTTAGTCGCTCAGTCTGGTTTCCTCACCGGGTAATAATAATCAGGGTTGGAATAAGTGTGGCTTCAAATATAATGTAGAATATAATGATTTCTGTGGCCCCAAATGCTATAATTAAAAAGGCTTGTAGTGAGGCGAGCAGGGTAATGTATAGGCGTTGCCGATTAATGGGTTCAGGGTTAATGTGGTTTTGGCTGGCTAGAATTATTAGTGGTAGTAGTCAACATGTCAGTACTAATAGAGGGGTGGATAAAGGGTCTGTGCCTAAATATGTATTAGATGTAGCCCAACCGGTTTCGGAGGTTCATTTTAGTCATGTGAGGCTTATAAGGGCAATTGATAGGCTGTGGGTGATTGTGCCTGTTCATAATCATTTTGGGGAGATCAGTCAGATTGTCGGGAATAATATAATGGTGGGGATCAATACTTTTAGCATTGTAGAAGATTTAGGTTTTGTAGACGGTCAGTCCCATGAGTCCGGGCTGTAGCTACTAGAAGTGCGAGGCCTGTGCTCGCTTCGCAGGCGGAGAAGGCTAGTAAGAGCATAGGGGCGGTGGAGAAACTTGTAGATTCGAATTGTAGTGTTCACAGGGCCAGTGCAATGAATAAGGATAGTATTATACCCTCTAAGCATAGAAGTGCGGAGAGTAGGTGGGTGCGATGGAATGCTAGTCCTATTAGTCCTAGAATGAATGCTGAACTGAAGCTGAAATGTACTGGTGTCATAAGGGGGCCGTGGACTTAAACCACAATTTTCTGAGCCGAAATCAGAGGTCTTTTTTGGACTAACTCCCTTATTCTGCTCATTCTAAGCCTCCTTGGGTCCACTCGTAGATTAATCCTAAGGTTAAAAGAATGAGAACGGTGGTTGCTCAAAAGAATGTTCCTGTGGGGTTGTGAAGTTGATCACCTCAGGGAAGGGGGAGAAGGAGGGCAATTTCTAGATCAAATAGAAGAAACAGGATGGCGACCAGGAAGAATCGAAGGGAAAAGGGTAGTCGGGCAGATCCTAGTGGATCAAATCCGCATTCGTATGGGGAGAGTTTTTCTGCATCAGGGTTTATTTGGGGAAGTCAAAATGATACGATTGCTAGAATTGAGGATAGGGCCATTGTAATAATAAGAATGGTTGTGATTAAATTCATTATCTTTCCCTGGGGTTTAACCAAGACTAAATGATTGGAAGTCACTTGTACTAATTTAAATACTAGAAAGATATGAGCCTCATCAGTAGATGGATACGTAAAGGAATAGTCATACTACGTCAACAAAGTGTCAGTATCAGGCAGCGGCTTCAAAGCCGAAGTGGTGTTCAGATGTAAAGTGGTATTGGATTTGGCGAAGAAGACAGACGGCCAGGAAGGTTGATCCAATAATTACATGGAGTCCATGGAATCCTGTGGCTACGAAGAATGTGGATCCGTATACTCCGTCTGCAATTGTGAATGGGGCTTCATAGTACTCTATAGCTTGTAGTGCGGTAAAGTATAACCCTAGTAAGATTGTAAGCCCTAGGGATTGAATAGCCTGTTTTCGTTCTCCTTCTATAATGCTGTGGTGGGCTCATGTGACTGTTACACCAGATGCCAGTAGGACTGCTGTATTAAGGAGAGGAACCTCAAACGGGTCTAGTGTAGTAATTCCGGTGGGTGGTCAGCATCCTCCAAGTTCAGGGGTTGGTGCTAGGCTTGAGTGATAGAAAGCTCAGAAAAATCCGAGGAAAAGAAAACTTCGGAGGTGATGATAGATTATACCATACGTAGCCTTTTGTACTGGTGGTGTGTGATGGCCTTGGAAGGTCCCTTCTCGGATAATATCACGTCATCATTGGAACATTGTAAGAAGTAGGAGGATTAGTCCAAGGGTTATTAGTGTTGTTGAGTGGAAGTGAAACCAGATTGCTAGGCCGGATGTTATTAATAGGGCGCCTACGGCTCCGGTTAGTGGTCATGGGCTAGGATCGACCATATGAAATGCATGTGCTTGGTGTGCCATTAAACGTTTTCTTGTAGATAGAGGCTTAGTAGAAGTACAAATACATAAGCTTGGATTATTGCAACTGCAACTTCTAGGAGTGTTAGGAGAAATAGAACAGCGGCTGTTAGGATGGCTACTGTTGGTATCATAGGTAGCAATACAAACACTGCTGTGGCAATAAGTTGAATCAGTAGGTGACCCGCAGTCAAATTAGCTGTGAGTCGTACTCCGAGGGCTAGGGGTCGAATGAATAGGCTAATTGTTTCGATGATAATTAGTACTGGGATTAGTGGAACGGGGGTTCCTTCTGGTAGAAGGTGGCCAAGAGCTACTGTTGGTTGATTACGCATGCCAATAATTACTGTAGCAAGTCATAGTGGTACAGCAAAACCTATGTTTAGTGAGAGTTGGGTGGTGGGTGTGAAGGTGTATGGGAGAAGGCCGAGCATATTGATGGTAATAAGGAATACTATTAAAGAAGCAAATAGTAGGGCCCATTTATGTCCTCCCACATTTAGAGGCAGTAGAAGTTGGTTGGTAAAACGGTTGATGAATCATGTTTGGAGGGTAATAAGTCGGTTGTTTAATCATCGGGATGGGGGAGTTGGGAATAAGATTCATGGTAGTGCGATTGCAATGGCAATAAGAGGAATGCCTAGAAAGGAGGGGCTTGCAAATTGGTCAAAAAAGCTCATTATCATGGTCAGTCTCAAGATTCAGTTTTGTGTTTTTCTTCGCTTATTGGGGCGGGTTCATTAGGTGTTGTGTGATTTAAGATTTTAGTTGGAATAATGGTAAGAAAAATGATTCATGAAAATACTAGAATAGCGAATCAGGGGTTGGGGTTTAATTGGGGCATTTCACTAGAGGTGGTCGGTAGTCACCAAACTTTGGCTTAAAAGGCCAACGCTTTGTCCAATAATTAGCTTTCTAGTGAGGCGTCTTCTAGTATTAATGAGGATCAGCTTTCAAAGTGTTCTAGTGGGACGGCTTCAACTACAATTGGTATAAAGCTGTGATTGGCTCCACAGATTTCAGAGCATTGTCCGTAGAATACTCCTGGGCGCGAGGCAATGAAGGCGGTTTGGTTTAGTCGTCCGGGCACTGCGTCCATTTTTACGCCCAGAGATGGTACGGCTCAGGAGTGAAGTACGTCTTCAGCTGATACTAATACACGAATTGGTGATTCTATAGGAACTACTATTCGGTGGTCAGTTTCTAGTAGCCGGAATTGGCCTGGTGTAAGGTCTTGGGTTGGAATTATGTAGGAATCAAAGCCCAGGTCTTCATAGTCTGTGTACTCGTAGCTTCAATATCATTGGTGTCCCATGGCTTTAATTGTTAGGTGGGGGTCATTAATTTCGTCTATAAGGTATAGAATTCGAAGGGATGGGAGAGCAATCAAAACTAGGATTACAGCTGGTAAAACGGTTCAAACAATTTCGATTTCTTGGGAGTCTAAGATATATTTGTTAGTAAGTTTAGTAGAAACTATCGCAACAATAATGTATAATACTAAAGTGCTGATTAAAAATACGATTATTAGGGCGTGGTCGTGGAAATGTAGAAGTTCTTCTATAACGGGTGATGCCGCGTCTTGGAATCCTAGTTGTGTGGGATGTGCCATTAAGCCTTAGGCTTAAGACATACAGGGATTTAACCTGTAATACCACCTTGACAAGGTGGTGTAATTTGCATTTTACTAATGTCTTTAGAAGAAAGTGACAGAGTGGTCATGTGACTGGCTTGAAACCAGTATATGGGGGTTCAATTCCTTCCTTTCTCGTTAGTTTGATTGAACTCGGACGAATGCTGGTTCTTCAAATGTGTGGTATGGTGGAGGGCATCCGTGAAGTCATTCTACATTTGTCATAGTTAACTCTACTGAGGAGACCTCTCGTTTAGCGGCAAAGGCTTCTCAGAGGATAAATAGGAACATGATTACTGCGACTAGGGAAATAAGGGATCCAATGGATGACACTGTATTTCATAGGGCATAGGCGTCGGGGTAATCAGAATATCGTCGTGGCATTCCGGCTAGGCCTAGGAAGTGTTGTGGGAAGAATGTTAGGTTTACACCAATAAATATTACACCGAAGTGGATTTTTGTTCAGGTGTCATTTAGGGTATATCCTGAGAATAGGGGGAATCAGTGAACAAAGGCTGCTATAATGGCGAATACGGCACCTATTGATAGTACATAATGGAAATGTGCAACTACATAATATGTGTCGTGAAGTACAATATCTAGTGATGAGTTGGCTAGCACAATTCCTGTTAGTCCCCCTACTGTGAAAAGGAAAATGAATCCTAAAGCTCATAGCATGGGTGTATCTCATTTGATAGAGCCGCCGTGTAGTGTAGCGAGTCAACTAAATACTTTTACACCGGTTGGGATAGCGATAATTATTGTTGCGGATGTGAAGTAGGCACGGGTGTCTACATCTATTCCGACAGTGAACATGTGATGGGCTCAAACAATAAAGCCAAGGAGGCCAATAGCCATCATAGCTCAAACTATTCCTATATAACCGAACGGCTCTTTTTTACCAGCGTAGTAGGCTACGACATGTGAAATAATCCCAAACCCTGGTAGAATGAGAATATATACTTCTGGGTGACCGAAGAATCAGAATAAGTGTTGGTACAAGATTGGGTCTCCTCCTCCTGCCGGGTCGAAGAATGTGGTATTAAGATTTCGATCTGTAAGAAGTATTGTAATTCCGGCAGCTAGAACTGGGAGTGATAGAAGTAATAGCACAGCTGTTACAAGCACAGCTCACACGAATAGAGGTGTTTGATACTGGGAGATAGCTGGGGGTTTCATGTTAATAGTGGTAGTAATAAAATTGATTGCACCTAAAATTGATGAAACACCTGCCAGGTGGAGTGAGAAAATTGTAAGGTCTACGGATGCTCCTGCGTGGGCGAGATTGCCTGCGAGTGGTGGGTAGACTGTTCACCCTGTTCCGGCCCCCGCCTCAACACCAGAAGAGGCTAGCAGTAGGAGGAATGATGGTGGGAGAAGCCAGAAGCTTATGTTATTTATTCGGGGGAATGCTATGTCAGGGGCCCCAATCATTAGTGGCACGAGTCAATTTCCGAATCCCCCGATTAGAATTGGTATTACTATAAAGAAAATTATTACGAAGGCGTGGGCGGTGACGATAACATTATAAATTTGATCATCGCCTAGAAGTGATCCGGGTTGGCTAAGTTCAGCTCGAATAAGGAGGCTTAAAGCAGTTCCCACTATTCCGGCTCAGGCACCAAATACAAGATAAAGGGTACCAATGTCTTTGTGGTTTGTAGAAAAGAATCAGCGTGTAATTGCCACAGGTAGGGTAGCCGAGTATCAGGCGGTGGGGTGTAGCCCCGAAGACAGAGGTTTAAGTCCTCTTCCTATCCCCAGCCCCGTGGTGAAGAAACATGTTGGATTGCAAATCCAGAGACGTAGAGTAATACTCTGCCGGGGCTTTTCCCGCCTTTCAGGCCAACGGCGGGAAAAGTAGATGGATGCTCGCTGGTTTGAGCGCTTAGCTGTTAACTAAGAGTTTGTAGGATCGAGGCCTTCCCATCTAGTAAGGCCTTAGTTTAATTAAAACCTTTGATTTGCAATTAGAAAATGCAAGATAGACTCTTGTAGGTCTTATCAGGGGCTAGAAGATTTTCACTTCTGCTTAGAGCTTTGAAGGCTCTTGGTCTGGTGCTATCCTAAGTCCCTTAGTTGGCTAGTATTAAAATAGCCGGAGTCACAGGTAGAAGACCTAGTGCAATTGTGGTTGAAATGGTTAGGGGTAGGGAGGTTTGAGTTGTTTTTACTCGTCACGGTGTGGTTGAGTTTGTTGTATTTGGGGAGATTGTTAGTGTTATAGCATAAGATAGTCGGAGGTAGAAGTAAAGACTGAGCAGGGCTGCGAGGGCTATAATTGTGGCGGTGGCTGGGAGATTTTGTTTTGTTAGTTCTTGGAGAATTAATCATTTTGGTATAAATCCTGTTAGTGGTGGTAGTCCACCTAGTGACAGTAAGACAAGGGCGGTTGTTGCTGTTAGGGTTGGGTTATTTGATCAGGCCATTGCGAGGGTATTGATTTTTGTAGCTGAGGATGTTTTTAGTGTGAGGAATGCTGCTGAGGTTATGAAGATGTAGGTTCCTAGTGCGAGGAGTGTGAGTTGGGGAGCATATTGTAGAACAATAATCATTCATCCTATGTGGGCAATAGAGGAATAGGCTAAAATTTTTCGTAGCTGGGTTTGGTTTAGTCCGCCCCATCCTCCGGCCAATGTTGATATAACCCCTAGGGAGGTTAGTAGGAGTGGGTCGATGGCTTGGGATACTTGAATAATGAGGGCTAGGGGGGCTAGTTTTTGTCATGTTGATAAGATTAGGCCTGTAAGTAAGTCTAATCCTTGTAGGACTTCTGGTATTCAGAAGTGTATTGGTGCAAGTCCAATTTTAAGTGCTAAGGCAGTAATGACTATGGTGCTGGCGATTGGGTTTGACATGTTGTTTATATCCCATTCTCCTGTAATTCATGCATTTGTTGTGCTTGCAAACAGAATTATTGCTGCTGCGGTTGCTTGAGTTAAGAAGTATTTTGTAGTAGCTTCTACTGCTCGTGGGTGATGGTGTTGCGCTATTAGTGGTACAATTGCCAGGGTGTTAATCTCTAATCCCATTCAGGCTAAGAGTCAGTGAGAGCTAGCAAAGGTTAGGGTGGTGCCTAATCCCAGGCTGGATAATAGAATTATTAGTACGTAGGGATTCATTGATGGAGGAGGGACTTTAACCGTCATGTTCGGGGTATGGGCCCGAAAGCTTTATTAGCTGACCCCATCTTAGAAAGTGGTGTAGAGGAAGCACTAAGAGTTTTGATCTCTTGGGCATGGGTTCGACCCCCTTCTTTCTAAGAACTGAGGGGATTTTAACCCCTATAAGCCACTCTATCAAAGTGGTCCCTAGGCATTCGGGCACAGTTCCTAAACTATAGTTGGGGGGGGAGGCCTGCTAGTGCAATTGGTAGGGCTACATGTCATAGTACCAGTGCTAGTGTTAGTGGTAGAAAATTCTTTCATACAAGGTGCATGAGTTGGTCATACCGAAATCGTGGGTAGGAGGCCCGGACCCACAGGAATATTACTGATAAGAATGCGGCTTTAATCATTAGGCTAATTGTTGTTAGTTCAGGTATATTGGGGAAGTGAGAAGAGCCTAGAAATAGCACGGCTGATAGGGTATTTATTATGAGAATGTTGGCATATTCGGCGAGGAAAAATAGGGCGAAAGGTCCCCCTGCATATTCTACATTAAAACCAGATACTAGCTCTGATTCTCCTTCTGTCAGGTCGAATGGTGCCCGGTTTGTTTCGGCCAGGGTTGAGATATATCATATGGCTGCTAGGGGCCATGCTGGGGCTAGTAATCAAATGCTTTCTTGAGCTGTATTAAATGTTTGGAGGGTGTAGCCGCCCGAGAAAATAATTACTGAGAGAAGAATAAGTCCTAGACTTACTTCGTATGAAATTGTTTGGGCTACTGCTCGAAGGGCTCCAATTAGTGCATATTTTGAATTTGATGCTCAGCCTGACCCTAGAATGGAGTAAACTGCCAGGCTTGAGAGGGCTAAAATAAATAGAACTCCTAAATTCAGGTCAATGACGGGGTATGGTATTGGTATGGGTGCTCATAGTGTTATGGCTAGGGTTAGTGCAAGGATTGGGGTTGCTAAAAATAAAAAGGGGGATGATGTTGAGGGTCGGACGGGCTCTTTGATAAATAGTTTCACCCCGTCAGCGATGGGTTGTAGTAGTCCGTAAGGTCCTACTACGTTGGGGCCTTTTCGTAGTTGTATGTATCCTAGGACTTTTCGTTCAAGTAATGTTAGGAAAGCTACTGCTAGTAAGACCGGCACGATGTAGGCCAGAGGGTTAATTAGGTGGTTTATTAAAGTGTTTAGCATAAACTGGGAAGAGGATTTGAACCTCTGGTGTAAAGGGCTTAGGCCTTTCGCAATTTACCATGCTCTGCCACCCCAGTATGCCCTTATTTTGGGCGGCAGGGGTTTTGGCCCTCCCTTTATTTTATTTATTTGTTTTCATTAATTAGGGGCGGGGCGTGCTTTAAGCATGGGCCCCTTTTTTCCGATCCTTTCGTACTAGGAAAAATAGCATTACAGATAGAAACTGACCTGGATTACTCCGGTCTGAACTCAGATCACGTAGGACTTTAATCGTTGAACAAACGAACCCTTAATAGCGGCTGCACCATTAGGATGTCCTGATCCAACATCGAGGTCGTAAACCCCCTCGTCGATATGGACTCTGGGAGAGGATTGCGCTGTTATCCCTAGGGTAACTTGGTTCGTTGATCGGCCACAGGGCCGGATCATTATTGGTCAGATGTTCTGTGGCTTAGAGATGTTTCTCTTGGCTTTAGGGATTTGCCCCATTCCACTCGGAGGCTGGTTTTTCCTCCGTGGTCGCCCCAACCGAAGGTAAAATTTTATACTCCACTAAGTTCTTGCTTTTTGTTAAGTTGTTTAACGTGGTTAAGTTTTGTACCTTAAGCTCCAAAGGGTCTTCTCGTCTTGTAGTATTATACCCGCTTCTGCACGGATAGATCAATTTCACTGACTGGAAGGGGGAGACAGTTAAGCCCTCGTTTAGCCATTCATACAGGTCTTTATTTAAAAGACAAGTGATTGCGCTACCTTTGCACGGTCAAAATACCGCGGCCGTTGAACCCGTAGTCACTGGGCAGGCTGGACCTCCTATACTTAATTTAGTTGCAGGAGGCGATGTTTTTGGTAAACAGGCGAGGCTTGTGTTTGCCGAGTTCCTTCCCTTTCTTTTAGTCTTTCCTTTAAAAATAGCACTCCAGTGTGGGGTTAACGATTATTTTGTTGTGGGTTTTTCCTGGTTTTTGTATTATTCACAATACTCTCTTTGGTTGAGTTCGTTATTTTCCAGTGGTTTGTCCGATCTGGTTTACACTTGTGCTTGGAGAAGAACGGGTCTTCTTGTTACTCATTTTAGCATAATTTCTTCCATGTTTGCATGGAATAGCCTAATATCTTTAGGGGAATAAGATTTTTTTATCGGTATAATAAACTTCATTCTGTCTGAGCTTTAACGCTTTCTGTCTAGGTGGCTGCTTTTAGGCCCACTAAAACAGTTTGTTTTAAGTATTATGATCTTTATCCTCCTGACAAGGTTGTGTCCTTTGTTAAAGGGGCTGTACCCCCTTTAACTAACTCCCGCATATTACCCTTAAATTACCTTAAGTGGCGGGTTTTGGTCTGGGGTGTGTGGGGCTGAACTTCTATCCATTTCTTAGGCAACCAGCTATCACCAGGTTCGGTAGGTCTGTCACTTCTACCCGGAGCTCTTCCCACTCTTTTGCCACAGAGACGGGTTAGCCCTAATTTACATAGGCTGTCTCGGGGTAGCTCACCTGGTTTCGGGGTTTCAAACTAAAGGTCTCTTTGCTTGTATGTACTTACTAAATCATGATGCAAAAGGTACAAGATTTAATCTTTGTTTTTTGGTGCTTATATGGGTTATTTCATTTCTCTTTCAGCGTTCCCTTGCGGTACTTTCTCTATTGCTTTGGGTGAACCTTTTCTGTCTCCCATACTTAGGTAAAAAAATGGTTTAATTTCTAGGGGTGGGTCATGTTTTTTTATAAACATTGTTGGTTTAAAATTGATGATTAAGCTAGCTGTTTGGCTCAGGCGATCCAACTTGCATGGATGTCTTCTCGGTGTAAGTGAGATGCTTAACTAACTCAGCCACACCCTGGGTTTAATCCAAGTGCACCTTCCGGTACACTTACCATGTTACGACTTGCCTCCCCTTGTCAGTGCTTTGGTATTATATATTTTTAATGCGTGTTGACAGGGGAGAGTGACGGGCGGTGTGTACGCGCCTTAGAGCCGGGTTCAAAAGGACACTCTGTTTCCTTTTTACTACTAAATCCTCCTTCAAGCACTATTTCATGTTGCATGTCCGTAGTGTTCTGTGATAGAAAATGTAGCCCATTTCTTCCCGCTTCGTGCGCTACACCTCGACCTGACGTTCTGGGTTGTGCCCATTTTGCTTACTTTTATTACCTTCACAGGGTAAGCTGGCGACGGCGGTATATAGGCTGGGGTGGCTAGAAGTGGTGAGGTTTAACGGGGGTTATCGGTTCTAGAACAGGCTCCTCTAGGGGGGTCTAAGGCACCGTCAGGTCCTTTGGGTTTCAAGCTAATGCTCGTAGTACCCTGGCGGACATCTGATTGTAGTTGGATGTCTGGGTTTATGGCTGAGCATAGTGGGGTATCTAATCCCAGTTTGTTTCTCAGCTTTCGTGGGGTCAGGTGGGTCTTGTTAAAGCTACTTTCGTGGGGTTGGGCTTCGGACACCTAGAAGCGTATGACGGCCAAGGGGCCATTTGGCTTTATTTATTGTTTCCTTCCTTAACCACCCTTTACGCCGTAATAATATCAACTAGGGCCTCTCGTTTAACCGCGGTGGCTGGCACGAGTTTTACCGGCCCTCTTAACCCTGACTGAGTCAAGTTTTCACTTATGGCTTAATGTCTATCACTGCTGAATTCCCTTGGGGGTGTGGCTTGGCTAGGCGTCTTGGGCTAAAATTTGTGCCTGATGCCCGCTCCTTGTCCCCGGGTGGGGGATTGAGGGCATACTCACGGGGCTGCGGAGACTTGCATGTGTAAGTTGGGTTAGAGCTGATAATAAGGTCAGGACCATGCCTTTGTGCATGCGGAGCTTCTTAGGGCCCATCTTAACATCTTCAGTGTTATGCTTTATATTAAGCTACGCTAGC